ATATTCCCAGAATGAAGAGAAAATTATTTCTTGAATCAACAAAAAAAATAATGAATAAATCCATTTACAATAATGAAACAAATCAAGAAATAATTAATAAAAAAAATAAAAATCCAATTGAGTTTATTTCGACTATAAAAAAGGCACTTTATAATATTAGTAATAGTAAGACAAATTCACATATTTTTTCTGACTTATCGTACTTGTCACAAGCATATGTATTTTACAAATTATCACAAACCCAAGTTATTAACTTGTATAAATTAAAATCATTTCTTCAATATCAAGAAATCCCTTTTTTTCTTAAGCCTGAAATAAAGGATTCTTTTGAAACACAAGGAATAGTTCATTCGAAATTAAGGGATAACAGACTTCCGAGTTCTGAAATGAATCAATGGAAAAACTGGTTAAGAGGACATTATCAATACGATTTATCTCAGATCAGATGGTCTAGATTAATACCACAACAATGGCGGAATAGAGTTTATCAACGTCGTATGGTTAAAAGGAAAAATTTCAGCAAATGGAATTCATATGAAAAAGACCAATTAATTGATTACAAAAAACCAAATATTTTGGAAGTCTATTCATTATCGAATCAAAAAGATAATTTTCAAAAATACTATAAATATGATCTTTTAGCATATAAATCTATTAATTCTGAAAATAAAAAGGACTCATTTATTTCTAGATCGCCGTTTGAAGGAAATAAGAATCAAGAGATTTCTTATAATTCCAACACATATAAAGACACTTTTTTTGATATGATGAGGAGTATCCCTATCAATAATTATCTAGGAAAGGGCGATATTCTATATATGAAAAAAACTCGCGATAGGAAATATTTGGATTGGAAAATTATCAATTTTGATCTTAGACAAAAAGTCGATATTGAGGCCTGGATCACGATCGATGCCAATAGTAATCAAAATACTAAGACTGTTACTAATAATTCTCAAATAATTGATAAAAAAAATATTTTTTATCTTATGATTCCAGAAATGAATCGACCAAACTCTCCAAAAGTATTTTTTGATTGGATGGGGATGAATGAAAAAAGACTAAAGCGTCCCATATTGAATCTGGAACTTTGGTTCTTCCCAGAATTTTTATTACTTTATAATACATATAAAACGAAACCTTGGTTTATACCAAGCAAATTACTTCTTTTAAATTTGAATAGAAATGCAAATAGTAATGAAAATAGTAATGAAAATAAAAATCAAAAGATTAATGAAAAGCAAAAGGGAAGTTTTTTGATACCATCGAATAAAAAAATAAAGAATCGAAATCAAGAAGAAAAAAAAACCACAAGCCAAGGGGATCTTGGATCCGTTCTTTCAAACCAACAAAAAGATATTGAAAAAGATTATGCGAGATCGGACATGAAAAAAGGTAAAAAGAAAAAACAATACAAAAGTAACATGGAAGCAGAACTAGATTTGTTCCTGAAACGTTATTTTCTTTTTCAATTGAGATGGGACGATACTTTGAATCAAAGTATGATCAATAATATTAAGGTATATTGTTTCCTGCTTAGACTAATAGATCCAAGAAAAATTTTTATATCCTCGCTTCAAAGGGGAGAAATGAGTTTGGATATAATGCTGATTCAGAAGAATTTAACTCTTCCAGAATTGATGAAAAGGGGAATATTGATTATCGAACCCATTCGTCTGTCTGTAAAAAACGACGGACAATTTATTATGTATCAAACCATCGGTATTTCGTTGGTTCATACGAGTAAGGACCAAACTAATCAAAGATACCGAGAGCAAAGATATGTTGCTAAGAATCATTTTGATGAATCTATTCCACCACATGAAAGAATAACAATAAATAGAGACAAAAATCATTTGGATTTGCTTGTTCCTGAAAATATTTTCTCGTTTAGGCGTCGTAGAAAATTGAGAATTCTAATTTGTTTCAATTCAAAGAATAGGAATGATGTAGATAGAAATCCTGTATTTTGCAACGAAAAGAATAGCAGCCAAGTTCTAGGTGACAGTAATCACCTTGATAGAGAGACAAATCAATTAATGAAATTGAAGTTCTTTCTTTGGCCTAATTATCGATTAGAAGATTTAGCTTGTACGAATCGTTATTGGTTTGATACCAATAATGGCAGTCGTTTCAGTATGTTAAGGATACATTTGTATCCACGATTGAAAATTCGTTGATAGTACATTTTTCCTATATATCCTCTACTATATAGGATATATGAAAGCAAATAAATACACACATCACACGTCCTGTCTTACATTTCATTCTAAATATCCAATACTAAATGAATAATTATCAATTCGATCTAGAAATGAATCAACAGAACCTTCTTCATTTTAGGTCTTAATTCTTCGCTTTTGTGAATACGAAAATGTGCCAATCCTTTTCTCTCCCTATTGAAATCTAATTTTCAATTGGATTGATTCATTTGAATTGATAAAATTAGGAGTTTATAAAGAAATTTGGATTAGATTAGATTATTGTATCTACCACATTCAAATGAATGACATTATTATTACTGATCGGTAAAATCCATATCTGTAAAAAGGGAGAGGAGGCATTTTTTTATGGTAAGAAATTCATTCATTTCGGTTATTTCTCAAAAAGAAAACGAAGAAAACAGAGGGTCTGTTGAATTTCAAGTATTCAGTTTCACCACTAAGATAAGGAGACTTACTTCACATTTGGAATTGCACAAAAAAGACTATTCATCTCAGAGAGGTTTGCGAAAAATTTTGGGAAAACGTCAACGACTACTGGCTTATTTGTCAAAAAAAAATAGAGTACGTTATAAAGAATTAATTGGTCAGTTGGATATTCGAGAGACAAAAACTCGTTAATTTAAAGAGTGATATCATTTGAACTTATTCGTTTCAATTTTGATGAACTTCTTTTTACTTTCAGCAATTCATGGAAGAATGACTCGGTAAAAAACTTATGATTGCACCAACTACAAGAAAAGACCTCATGATAGTCAATATGGGTCCTCACCACCCATCAATGCATGGTGTTCTTCGACTTATCGTTACTCTCGATGGTGAAGATGTTATTGACTGTGAACCAATATTGGGTTATTTACACAGAGGAATGGAGAAAATTGCGGAAAACCGAACAATTATACAATATTTGCCTTATGTAACACGTTGGGATTATTTAGCTACTATGTTCACAGAAGCAATAACCGTAAATGGACCCGAACAACTAGGCAATATTCAAGTACCTAAAAGGGCTAGCTATATCAGAGCCATTATGTTGGAGTTGAGTCGTATAGCTTCCCATTTGTTATGGCTTGGCCCTTTTATGGCAGATATTGGGGCACAGACCCCTTTCTTCTATATTTTTCGAGAACGAGAATTGATATATGACCTATTCGAAGCTGCCACCGGTATGCGAATGATGCATAATTATTTTCGTATCGGAGGAATAGCTGCTGATCTACCTCATGGATGGATAGAGAAATGTTTGGATTTTTGCGATTATTTTTTAAGGGGGGTTGCTGAATATCAAAAGCTTATTACACGGAATCCCATTTTTTTAGAACGCGTTGAGGGCGTAGGCATTATTGGAGGAGAAGAAGCACTAAATTGGGGTTTATCAGGACCAATGCTACGAGCTTCCGGAATACAATGGGACCTTCGTAAAGTTGATCATTATGAGTGTTATGACGAATTTGATTGGGAGGTTCAATGGCAAAAAGAAGGGGATTCATTAGCTCGTTATTTAGTACGAATCAGTGAAATGACAGAATCCATCAAAATTATCCAACAGGCTCTGGAAGGAATTCCAGGGGGGCCCTTTGAGAATTTAGAAATCCGACGCTTTGATAGAATAAAGGATACTGAATGGAATGATTTTGAATATCGATTTATTAGTAAAAAACCTTCTCCAACTTTTGAATTGTCCAAACAAGAACTTTATGTAAGAGTCGAAGCACCAAAAGGAGAATTGGGAATTTTTCTAATAGGAGATCAGAGTGTTTTTCCTTGGAGATGGAAAATTCGCCCACCGGGTTTTATCAACTTGCAAATTCTGCCTCAGTTAGTTAAAAGAATGAAATTGGCTGATATTATGACGATACTAGGTAGTATAGATATCATTATGGGAGAAGTTGATCGTTGAAATGATAATTGATAATACAACAGAACTACAAGCTATCCATTCGTTTTCCAGATTGGAATTCTTAAAAGAAGCCTATGGGATCATATGGGTGCTTGTCCCTATTTTGACTCTTGTATTAGGAATCACACTAGGTGTACTAGTAATTGTTTGGTTAGAAAGAGAAATATCTGCAGGGATACAACAACGTATTGGACCTGAATACGCCGGCCCCTTGGGAATTCTTCAAGCTCTAGCAGATGGCACAAAACTACTTTTCAAAGAGAATCTTTTTCCATCTAGAGGGGATACTCGTTTATTCAGTATCGGACCATCCATAGCAGTCATATCCATTTTACTAAGTTATTCAGTAATTCCTTTTGGTTATCGCCTTATTCTAGCCGATCTTAGTATTGGTGTTTTTTTATGGATCGCTGTTTCAAGTCTTGCTCCCGTTGGACTTCTTATGTCGGGATATGGATCAAATAATAAATATTCCTTTTTAGGTGGTTTAAGAGCTGCTGCTCAATCAATTAGTTATGAAATACCATTAACTCTATGTGTATTATCAATATCTCTACGTGTGATTCGGTGAGACATAAAATTTCCCCTATTTCTTTTCTTTCTAGTAAGAAAGTTAAATGAGTTGAATATATTTTATTTTTTTATTCAGCATTCGGGTTGATGAACTAAACCAGATAGTTATATGAGTGAAATAAAACGGCTTTTGAATTTGCAGTTAAAGGGATTGAATCTCATTTCCTATGTACAAGAATGAAATGAAAGTAAATATAAGCAAAGCAGTCGAGACTGTTTACCCCAAGATTGGTTGATTAGTCATCATGGCTTGAAGCGGGTTCAAAAGATCAACTGTATGGAGTTTTTACTATCTATTAACATAG